TATCAACTTTCTTCATATTATTATCTATTATAAATGAGTTTTCGAGCATTTGACTTCGTATCACTGCAAAATTAAGCCGTACACTTGAAAGATAGCCCAAAAAGTAGAAAGAATGCTTATATAATGAAGTTATATAGATCTTTTCTGGTTGAAACCACACATAAAAATGACATTCCCATAAATAGATAAGGTAATATTTCCATTTTGTCATCAAAAGAGGCGTATCTTTTGAAGCCAGAAGAGATTTTCCTTGATATCTAAGATAATGGATAAAAGGATCTTTGAACAAGCACAGGGTGCCCTGAAAATAATTCAAATAAAAATAATTAGTAAAGACTTCTGCAACATATTCGATTTTCCCATAGAAATAGATTCGTTCGCGAAATGCCCGAAACAATGTTGATCTTAAATGAAAGGATTGAGTACGGAGAAAAAATAGAATCGATTCATATTCATATACATACGAATTATATAGGAACAAAAAGAATCTTGGATTACTTTTTGTTTTTGTAAAAATCGAAAACGATTTCTTTGGAATAAGAAATCGGTTCCAATTCCAATACTCGTGAAGAAAAAGTCGTAATAAATGCAAAGAAGAGGGATCTTTCATCCAATAACGAAAGGTTTGAACCAATTTTTCTAGATGGATGGGGTATGGTATTAGGACATCTGACACATAATTTAAATGTAGTAATTTATCCTCTAAAAAAGGAAATAGTGAATGAATGGATTGTAAATCATGAAATTTGACTATTTCTGCCCTTTCTCTTTCTAAAGAAGATACTAATCGTGAGAAAAATGGAATTTCCACAATGACTGCAAAACCTTCTGATATCTTTTGAGAATACAAATTCTTATTGTACCTAAATAATAGATTTTGATTAGAATCATTAGTAGAACTAATCAAAAAATTCTGTTGGTCCATTCGAATAATTAAACGTTTTAAAATTAGTAAATTCGATTTATTACCATAACCTACATTTTTCAACAAAATAGATCTGTTTAAACGATAATCATGAGCAAGTGTATAAATATATTCCTGAAAGATAAGTGGGTATAGGAAATTTCGAGATCTATCCAGTTCTAGATATCTTTGATATTTCTCCGTTTTCATTTTAAATTGCCTTTACGTAAGGATACGTAAGGATAAAGGATTGATTGTTTCTTAAATGATACATAGTGCGATACAGTAAAAACAAAGTAGTAAAATAAAGTACTATAATAAGATAGATACCTCGGAAACGCATAAACTTATCAACGGACTCTCTACCCCCTCTTTTTTCTGTCTAATTGATTTCTGTTCATTATAGAACATTATAGAATAAGAAGGTGATTAGAAATCCTTTACTTTTTCAAGCCAATCGCTCTTTTGATTTTCGAACAAGTCTCTTTATCAATATACTTTTTCTTTTACACATTCGTCTTTCCCCCATAAAGGAGAATAGCTGATAGTTAGGACTCATTAAAAAACCACTCATGGAAAAACCGCCTTGCAACAGATACTAATATATTTTTAACATACAATTAGATTGGATAATCATTCAAATTAAGAACGGGAGCTCGTTGCTTTTTTGTTTCTTTCGAATTTTCTTTATAATTGGAACCAAACCATATAGCTCTATCCATTTATTTACTCGCCCCAACTTTAAATTCATTTTAATGCCTCCGCACCAATAATTCAAACAAGGTTTGAGACCAATCTGGTACGAATGAAATATGCTTGGAATTCTCTATTGCTGCGACATGCTGTTTTTTCCATTCATTGCTTTCAGGATCAGTCGTGGTCTTACAAACTATACCAATGGTATGGACGAATCCATTTCTTCATACAAATGCGTAAAAGACGTTAGTCGCACTTAAAAGCCGAGTACTCTACCGTTGAGTTAGCAACCCAAATAAAAAAATTAGCTTATGTAGATACAATTGGAATCAAAATAAAAATCAATATAGATAAAATAATTAAATAGAATAAATCACGCTAGACAATCAAACCAAAAAATGGAATTAGTATATATTCCTATTTTTTTTAGTATTATTTATTTCTAACAATACATTCCATTTGTTTAAACATTTTTTTTTCAATTAAAAAACCTCTTGTATATCACAACAAATACAACAAATAAATCATTGAATGATGAAAAGAAAAAACCAAACCTATGGAAAAGAGATAAATATGGAGGAGAAATAAATATATGGAAGATAAATAAATAGATTCACAGATAAAATCCAGTTATCCAATCGGATTATATTTATTTGATCCAACGTTGTCAATATGAATTAAATGTGTTGAGAAAAACATACATAATGAATAAAAAAAAGCATTAATTTAAGTTAAATCAATTAAAAAAAAAAAATAAAGAAAGAAATTCACTAAAATACAAAACTTTCTTTTAATTATTCTTTTAATTAGAATAGAATAATTCTTTCTAATTAGAATAAAAAAACTAAGAACAGATAAACTAAGGGCTTGTATTGGATTGGCACTAATATCCACATAAATACAAACAAAACCACTGTAGGTAAAAGGATAAATAAAATGAAATAAGAACTTTCAAAAATAAGATAGATATAAATAGAACAAGAGTGAAGGAAGGGATAGTATAGAAAAGTTTATACAAAGCTAAGCTATATATATATACAAACTACCCACACCCCCCCTTTTTTTGTATTTCATTAAATTCAGTGTCTTTAATTAAGACAAAGATCTGTAAAAACCCCTGCCTTCTTTAATTTAAAATGTCATGAACAGTTCCTGTCGTTTGAGTGCCTTTTAAAATTAAAGGAAATATCGAATCAGAGGAACGTTTAAATAAGTTTTCTTTTTTAGTGGATCATAAAAACCCACTTTCCGAACAGCTCTTCCTTCTCTTCGTACTCAAACATCACTTGTAACGATTCGATAAAGGATTCGTTGGTATATATATAAGTGGATAAAAATTGCATTCAAAATGTGTATCATTGTAAGGTGTGAGACGTAAAACTTTTTTCTCAGTAACTAACGTAAATAGGAAGAGATAAGGGGAATAAAATAAGAATGTGATCAAAAAACCGTTCAACTTTTTTTGTTTTGAGTTTTAAGTTTGATATCTGTTTCCCCCGTCCCTGAAAAAAAAAGATAGATTCAATTCCATTTCCATATTATTTGAGCACAATCCACTTTTTGAAAAATAAATTAGTCCAAGAAAAGTTATTAAAAATATGAAACGAAAGAAGAATTGCATTTATTATTCTCTTAATAATAAAAAGGTTGCCAAAGCCGGTAATTTTTTTTTATGTATAGAATAGGTATACGCTGGGACGGAAGGATTCGAACCTCCGAATAGCGGGACCAAAACCCGTTGCCTTACCACTTGGCCACGCCCCATTTCTATTCAACTCAACACTAATAAAAACTAATATAGGTATTAGTTCTTCGTCAATTCCCGTTCCAATAAATATCTTATGAAATAGATTAGTTTATTGCTCAGATTTTAATATATGTAGATATAGAATTAAACTCAATTTATTGATCATAATATATAATTCAATTAAGATATTGTATGAAAATATGATTCCTTCTATTCTTTTTTGATTTGAGAATTGAAGGATTTTTGATTGAGTGAGATTCATCAATAAGGGTTTTTGTCTATCTTATTTTATTTTTATTTTATATAAATAAATTTTGATATCATCATTAATAATATTTTAATAACTCAATATTTTAATAACTCAATCAAAATAGAATTATCTTCAAGAATAAATATCTTCAAGAATAAAATTTGATTATGCTTAATATTTTTAGTTTGTTTTGTATCTGTTTTGATTCGGCTATTTATTCAAGCAGTTTTTTCTTCACAAAATTGCCCGAAGCCTACGCTTTTTTGAATCCAATTGTAGATGTAATGCCAGTCATCCCTGTGCTCTTTTTTCTATTAGCCTTTGTTTGGCAAGCTGCTGTAAGTTTTCGATGAGGTTTTTAATACTGTCCTAAAATAATTTATTCAAGAAAAAAAATTCTAACAATTTATAAGATCGGATAAGTCTTATAGTATAAGCCCTCCCCCAATTCAAGCATTCAAGTTATTATATAGACGCGAAAAATCAAATGGGGCTTACCCTATTCGATATTACTCATTCTAAACATTTTTCCATTCCCTTGAACTTGAAAGGGAGCCCTATATTATAAATTATAAAAGTCCTCCACAATATCTAATTGTAGGTGTGAAGGCAAATTCTTGGCAATGAAAGACTCAACTCTTATTACAAATGAATTTATAAAAAATCTTTTCTATTTCTAAAAACTACTTCATTTCTTGATATCAAAATTATTGTGATCAAAATTATTGTGATATAGGGTATAAAAATAGAGAATCTATTTTCTTTTTTTCCAAACCAAAATTGGAGATTGTGTAATGCTTACTCTCAAACTCTTTGTTTACACAGTAGTGATATTCTTTGTCTCTCTCTTCATCTTTGGATTTTTATCTAATGACCCGGGGCGTAATCCTGGCCGCGAAGAATAAAAAATAAGAGTTTTGACTTGCTTTTAAAGATTTTTAGCATTTTTATCTATTCTACATCTTTAACTGTTAAATTCAAAAATTTGAAAGGTAAAAAAATACTAAATAATCAACGGAACCGGAAAGAGAGGGATTCGAACCCTCGGTACGAATAATTCGTACAACGGATTAGCAATCCGACGCTTTAGTCCACTCAGCCATCTCTCCCAATGGAAAAACAATAATTACTATGTTATATTACACAAGAGGTAATACTTAAAAAACCTTTTTCTATTTCTCTTTTTTTTTTCATCGCTCTTTAACTTTAATTACTCTGTTAAATTTTTTTATTCTATTTTCTTTTTATTCTTATATTATATTACTTTCATTAAAGAATAAAGAAAAAGTTATTCTTTTATTATATAGCTATATATCTATTCTATATGTATAAATTCTAAATAAATCTATAAATATTCTAAATACATAGAATAGATATCTAAATATATAAATAAATATAATATA